TGTACCTGTGAACCAGCCTCCTAAAGCGAAATATGCACAAGGAAAAAGCAATAGACCGGACCAACCTACAAAAACGAAACGGTCCCTACGTAACCAGTCATCCATAATATCAAATAAATCACTTTCATCTTTGGTAAATTTACCAAGGGCTATAGTCATAGCAATCCTCCTATTCAACTACTTCAACCATTTCCGAGCACCTCATAGTATTTTCAGGGCCCTACAAGCTTCTATCATTTATGTATGATTTGATTTCTCGTACATTGTCCCTTCTAATTTAGAATGGGTTTCGAAGATTAAAAAAAAAATTCTTTATCCGTTAATAATTCGATTTAGATAAAATCATGAACCAAATTCGGTTATTTTAACTTATTCTTAGCCTTAATAACCATATCAACATGAATTTTTTTGTGAGTCATCAATTACAATTAGAATTGGATAGATGAATTTTTTAAAAGAGCGATTCAAGGAACAAGTGATTCCCCCTCCTTACCAGTTGCTCCTCAGACTGAATCCTCTCATTCTATAAAACGAATCTTATTCGTGGATCTTATCTTGTTAGTCAGATTGATTTTTAAAATTAAAAAATCAATATTTTGTACTTTTCGAATTTCTATATGCATATGCAGTAAACGACTACAATATTCATTTTAATTAATTTTATTTCTTATTTTTTATCTTTATTCTTTCATTTTATTTATTTTTTTCTTTATTAGATTTTCCTTTATTATTCTATATATTCTATTTCTTTTGCCTTCAGATGAATAGAATATGAACTAAAACCCCAGAATATGTCTTTTCACAGGTCAAAGCAAGAAAGACACTTCAAATATTTTATTCTATTTACTTTTTATCTGTCAGAAAAGAAAAAGGGGATTTCCTCTTATTTAATTCAATGCAATATTAAATAATAATAGGAAACTTTCCATGAAATTTTTTTTTTAGTTATTCTGCATTATATTGTCTTGGTGTAATAAAAATATTGTGTATGCATCGATATGGAAAGACTTGGTCCATGAAACCATTATCTGATAGATATATAAATTTGATTATCTATTTATACATAAAAGATAAATCTTATATACGTATAAAACTATCAATATAAAATGGATCTTTTGGTCTGGAATTAAAGAAAGATATTTTAAATCTTTCTTATATGTGTTGTCACTTCAAAAAAACTTTTCTGCGGAAGAAGGGAATAGTGATTTATTCCTATTTATTCCTTATTCCTATTTATTCCTATAGAATAACTGGGGACAAAAACAAGAAAATTTAATCAGAAATATCGACAAATTTTTTCAGAGTCTAATATAATAAAAAAAATATGAAAATTAAAGAAAAAGCGGATAGCGGATCTACTCTACTGTTCCAATTTCATTATATCGAATTTTAATATTCATAATAGTAAATAGAGTTATGATTCAATGGGTTAGGTCCACTTACTTTTTCTTTTGTTGATTTCTAATCTAAGCTTTACGGTTAATTTCATTTTCGCAATTTAAGAACCAGCTTATCTCAGTATAATATAATCTCAGTATAATATAATCTCAGTATAATATAATAAACAAATCTTCAACTTTATAACTATAATTCTTATACTAAAATTCATTCTAAAATTATATTATATAATAATATAGAAATTTTAGAATGAATTATTAGAGTTTTTTGTTTATTTTTCTTTTTATTACAAATATCAACAACATCTCTATTGTCCTTTCAAATCAAATAAAAATACTACCGCTGGAGTTTTTTTTGAAAAAAAAAAGGCCAAAGCCCTTTATCGGATTTGAACCGATGACTTACGCCTTACCATGGCGTTACTCTACCACTGAGTTAAAAGGGCCCATTTGATCCAATTCAGGAATGAGCCACTATGCGGACAACATATATCTAGGGAACTAGATTATAAATCAAATCTATGTAAAGGAAATATATTTATTATTAATTAAATTCAAATTAATAAGTATATATATATTATTAATATAGTCGGCGATAGAGATATGCCCATCCCCCTTACTTACCAATGAGGTAATCAATGAATGAAAGCGGAAGAAGTGGGGTTTAACCCTCCTTTACGGCTTGCTGGGAAATCAATCATTCCATTCCTTGAAAGGAAAGAATCTTTCGTATTATTTCTATTCTTCTATTCTATTTCTTCGATTTCTATTATTTTATCTATTTTATTATTCTTTTTTTTTTTTTTATTATATTTATATTATTATATTTATATATTATTTTATATATTATTTATATTATTTTAAATATTTAAAAATATTTTTTAAATTAAAATAAAAACAAAATAATTAGTAAAAAAAAATAATTAATAAAAAAAAAAAAAGAATAATAAAAATTCCAATTGATATTAGAATGAATAATTCATGGATATAAATGACGAATCAAAAATAATCATGAAAGACGGAAAGGAAAGATCTTTCAAATCTAATTAGACTATTTCGTTATATTGACAATTTCAAAAAACTGTTCATACTATGAGCATAATATGCTGACGGTCGGGCAACTGTGCCCCCATCGTCTAGTGGTTCAGGACATCTCTCTTTCAAGGAGGCAGCGGGGATTCGACTTCCCCTGGGGGTAGGGTATTACGAAAGGAAGTTGATCATGGATTTTTAATATAAAATATATTAAGTTAATATAATAAGTCTGGAGTTGATTCTTCCTGGGTCGATGCCCGAGCGGTTAATGGGGACGGACTGTAAATTCGTTGGCAATATGTCTACGCTGGTTCAAATCCAGCTCGGCCCAATAATTCACTGATCCACCACGAAATGGTATAACCCCTTTGTTCTCTTGAAATGCTTGATACGTACAAAAGCGGACAAAAGTCAAAATTTCTGATATATTTTTACCTGTTATTTATTATTTATTTGATTTGCTCTATTTTTTTTTTTTCCACAAATTCGGATCTTGCTCTTGATCCAGATTCATATCAGGATTTGTAAGTATAAAGTCTAAGAAAAAGAGAAATGTAAAGAAAAAAAGACTCTTTTTTCATTGAAAGATTGATTATCAATCGATTTGGATTTGACATAATGAAAAAATGAGTAGTAATCCGTGTCCTTATCGCTAAAGTTTATATCCATGCGTTTAGCAATAGAAAACTCGCGTCTCTGTTACAACGTGGCAATTCCAATCTAAAATCTAACTAGAAAGGGTTTGAATGAAATCATAAGAATATGTATGTTCTATACTTTATTTCATTTCTCTGGGATTGTAGTTCAATTGGTCAGAGCACCGCCCTGTCAAGGCGGAAGCTGCGGGTTCGAGCCCCGTCAGTCCCGACAGATCAAAATTCAATAATTTACTAAAATATATATATATATCAAATTCTCTCTCCATTTTCTGTCAAACGAGGACAAATAGTATAATTTCATTTCAAAAGGGAACCTTATTTCCATTTCTTTCTTTTTCTTTTTTCTTATTTTTTATTATTTATATTCTTATTTCTATTTCTTTTTTTCTATTGATTTTCATATTTATTTTCGTTTTTCAGTTCTCATCAAAGCAAATAGAAATATGGGAATTTTCAGTTCTTCAACTAGTACCGATTGATAAAGACATATATGGATTAGTGCAATCATAGATAACATTATATTCAGGATTCCAAGAGATACCATACTGAGTTTGACTTTTTTGATTTCTACCGATTCGTGTAATGAAATCGAATCGAGTACCATATCTTTCGTGGCAGTCCATACACAAATCGAATTTGTATTTATACGATACAAATAAAATTTAATTTGGTAGAATATTCGATCTTTTTTATACTGTACTTGCCCTTGTCTTTATCACACTTTTTTTTTTGTTTTACTTACAATAAGATTAGATCATTAACAAAGAGTTTAGAACTTAATTCCCCTTTCTCCATTTTGCTTCTATTGTTTCTTTGTTTGGGTTTGTTTATAACGAGTCTAAGTCTCAAAATAAAAAAACACGGTTAGATGAGACTTCGACAAATGGATTGTACTAAGGAAGGCGAGAATTTTATAGAAAAAAAAGAATGGAAAAGAATGAAAAATAAAGTAAAAAATAAAATTCTCGATTATACCAGGAATCCATTTTTGGATTCGGTATGGATAAACGATCTTTCTATGTTATACTATTCAATTCTCAACGATAAATCGATTTGATTTGATAGCTCCGATATTGTTATTCATGATATTGATTCGATTCGATATCATCGAGATAGAATTCATATCATTGAATTTAGAGGCGAAAGATTTATCATCTCTATGGGATTAAATCCCGAGTTATTGCAAAGTAAAGAAAAACGAAAGAGTGAGACTATGGAAGTAAATATTCTCGCATTTATTGCTACTGCGCTGTTCATTCTTGTTCCTACTGCCTTTTTACTTATAATATACGTAAAAACTGTCAGTCAAAGTGATTAATTTGAATGAAACTTGACTTCTTAGTTCTTATTAATATCGGCGATTAGAAAATGAAAAGGATTCCAATTTCGCCGTTTTAGATGAAATGAGCGGACTAGAATCAGCAGTATTCTATGAGATTAGATAGTATGGTAGAAAGAAAACTTTTCTTTCTACCATACTATCTATTTTTGTTATTCTAGTGTATACAGTTGTACTATATACAAATATATACTTAAATAAAAATATACTTAATGTAGATCAATCTAGAATATCATCTTTCTATCCATATTCATATATCTAGAAATCAATTATCTCTATGTAATGTACATAAAGCCCCAATTCTATTTCTTTTTTCTTCATTTGTGTTGATTCCAATTAATCTGAAATAGTCGAAAAGAAACTCTTACTCTTACAATTCGAATTCCTAGATTTCTGATTATTTTCAATAGAAATTACGGAATCGCATTTAACGAAAGAATAAAATAAATGAAAAGGAAAAAAAAGAGTCTGGGCATATAAACATATAAATAAAAGAACATATATATTAAAAAAAGAAAATCAAGAAATCTTTTTTTACCATTTTGAAGAAGAAGGCAGAAGTAATTGATTGAGCAGTTAACAGATCATCCAAGGAAAAGAATTCTATAAAAACCTTTTCCGGTGTCGGGGAAAAAGATTAGTAAAGTAAACCTCACAGATTTTTTAATCTTTTAAAGATTTGAATCATGATATGAAATGAGTCAAGTCAATAAAATATAGCATAAATCCAATTTCTAAAATAAAATTAAAATAATAAAAGAAATACTAAACTAAGCACTAAGTGCGCAATATGTGACTTGTCGAAGAAGATAAGATATCTTAGATTAAAAGGGTATTATTCATATATTATTAATATATTATTCATAGAATACATTACTCCACCCGAATATAATCGAATATAATGAAGATCCTTTTAATTCAATTGAATTTGAATTCAATTTCAATAGTTAAATTAAAATTAAAAAAGCCTTTGCAGAACGATCTCTAAAAGAATCGGTACAGTTTGATTTCTGAACTCAATTAATAGTATCCTTAGAGTCCACCTCTTCCCCATACGACTAGTGAAAGAGAAAATGTAAAGACTACCATTAAAGCAGCCCAAGCGAGACTTACTATATCCATGTGAATTATGTCTCCTATCTATATGAATATGAAATAAATTTTCCATTATTCTTCACTAATACTAATAATAATAGAATCGCCGGCACAGAGTCAAAAAAGGGATTTTGCCCAATACCATTGATGAAAGAATTCAAGAAATAGAATTAATTAGAAGAAATTCTTCTATATTGCAAGGAATTCTTATAGGATTGCTAGTAGAATTAGAAAAGATTAAACACAAGGACAAAGAAAAACAAAATAAGGGCAAAACCCTGGGAAGTTGGAAGTGTTAATAAAATCTTACTAAGATAGAAGATAAATAAGACCTAGTCTTTATTTTGTTGTTCTTCATTAAGTAAAAAATAGAAAAGTCTAGAATCAAAATGGATCGTTATCTATTACATACTCCTATTTCGTTTTTTTTTACATAGCCCTTTCTATTTGATCTAATCCTTAACGTTTCTCGATTTTCTCTGGAAAACAATTTGAAGACAACCTACTCCATTCTTGACTAGGAATTACCTAAACCAAAAAGAAAGAATTTCTTTTTGTACGTTATATAAAAATAGAAAAGTCAAAATGTATGTAAAAAAATAGAATAGATATGTATAAGTAAAATCCAATTATCTATTCAATCGATATTAGATTGATTAAATTCCTAAGTACTCAAGAATTTTTATGAATTTGTATACAAAGTATCTTCCGCGCTTTCCACAACTACTAATTCGATTTTCTATCCCGCCATTCAATCAAGAAACAGTCCCTATACATTCGTAGTAAGTATTGGGAGGACTATTATATCAAGATTTACGGATTTCCTTTCATTACTATAAACTTTCCTTGACTCCTAAAGAATTTACAGTACTCTAGAAAACAGAACCCTCAGATGTTTAGAATCACAAGGGAGTATCAAGAGTCCTTTTCCTCCGACTTCTTCTGTTGTGGACAAATTTGACAAATTAAATTATATCAACAAAACATAGGATAATAGGTATTTTGCGTCTTTTGTTAATCAGGCGACACCCGGATTTGAACCGGGGAAAAAGGATTTGCAGTCCCCCGCCTTACCCCTCGGCCATGTCGCCAAAGTGCTAAAAAAAAAGAGACGAAAATATTCCCTTTCCCTTTTTACTTGCATCTTGAAACATCTTTAAATCCCATTTTTTTAATCTTAATCCCTTTAAATGAATTTAAATGAAAAATGAATTTAAATGAAATATAAATAAAAGAAATCCTTCCTTGTTTTTGATTTGGATTGGATCTATCTTTTCGATTAATTTTTATAGTATCTTAAAACATATACTATCTAAACTTAAACCATAAAATATGGAAATGCCTTCCCCGAAATAAAAAACCAAATGTCAATTTTCATTCACAAAAGGAGACAAATTGGAACCATTAACTATTGAATGTGAATTCATAAACAATTCTTGGATTTGAATCTCCAATTGTATTTCTCTAATGCTAGGGATAGCAGAAAATTGAAATTGATATGTAAGTAAGGAATCAGTATTGATTCTTTTCAATAAAAAAAATCCTTCTCAATTTCAATTATAACAACAATTAGGAATATATGTAAACCCCAGACTGTAAATTCTTACACAGATAACTAATCGAATATCTGATCTGTCCATAATTCTGAGAGAAAATAGAACTTTTGATAGGGCATGACATGTGATGTCCAGAATAGATAGAACTGCAATATAAAAAGAGAGACACATATAGATAGCTATATATATCCGTATAGGGTTAAAAAAGGCCTTCTTTATCTTATGTTCTTATTATGCGCTTAAATCGTATTATGTGAACTCTACTACCAAAAATAGATAAAAATCTATCCAAAAATAGATAAAAATCTATCTCTTCTATGCAAACTATTTTGCTTTGAGCTTAACAATTCAAGTCACAAAAAAAACTACATGCTAAAAAAATAAACTTTCTATTGATTATATTGATTGTTTCTGATGAT